TTCATTAAGTCAAGGAAATCTATATATATGTCAATTAAGATATCTGAAACTCTCACTTTTGAATGCGAAACAGGAAATTATCATACTTTTTGTCCAATTAGTTGTGTTGCTTGGTTATATCAAAAAATTGAAGATAGTTTTTTTTTAGTAGTAGGTACAAAAACATGTGGTTATTTTTTACAAAATGCTCTTGGAGTTATGATTTTTGCTGAACCTCGTTATGCTATGGCAGAACTAGAAGAAGGAGATATTTCGGCTCAATTAAATGATTATCGAGAATTGAAACGATTATGTCTTCAAATAAAAAAAGATAGAAATCCTAGTGTAATTATATGGATTGGTACTTGTACAACAGAAATTATTAAAATGGATTTGGAAGGTATGGCTCCTAAATTGGAAAATGAAATTGAAATCCCAATTGTGGTAGCAAGAGCAAACGGATTGGACTATGCGTTTACTCAAGGAGAAGATACTGTATTAGCTGCTATGGCACATCGTTGTCCTGAACAAAATTTATTGATAGGTAAAAAACAAGAAATCAAAGATAAAAAAGGAAAAGAATTGTTTTCTTTTCGTTTTCCTGAAACGGAAGAAAAAAAAAACATTAAATCTAAAAATAATTTGGAAGATAAAATTCCTTTAGTTCTTTTTGGTTCCTTACCGTCAACAGTTGCTTCTCAATTGAGTTTAGAATTAAAGCGTCAATCAATTCATGTTTCAGGTTGGTTACCTGCTCAAAGATATACAGATTTACCGGCATTAGGGAATGGAATTTATGTTTGTGGTGTTAATCCTTTTTTAAGTAGAACAGCAACAACTTTAATGCGACGTCGAAAATGTAAATTAATTGGAGCACCCTTTCCTATTGGTCCCGATGGAACACGTGCTTGGATTGAAGAAATCTGTTGTGTTTTTGGTATTGAAACACAGGGTTTAAAAGAACGAGAACAACAAGTTTGGGATAGTTTAGGAAATTATCTTAATTTAGTCCGTGGAAAATCTGTTTTCTTTATGGGTGATAATCTATTAGAAATATCTCTCGCAAGATTTTTAATTCGATGTGGAATGATCGTTTATGAAATAGGTATTCCATACATGGATAAAAGATATCAAGCTGCAGAATTAAAATTTTTACAAAATACCTGTAAGAAAATGTGTATACCAATGCCTCGGATTGTAGAAAAACCTGATAATTATAATCAAATACAACGTATGCGTGAATTACAACCTGATTTAGCTATAACTGGGATGGCTCATGCTAACCCTCTAGAAGCTAGAGGAATCAATACAAAATGGTCCGTTGAATTCACTTTTGCCCAAATTCATGGATTCACAAATGCCAAAGATGTTCTTGAATTAGTTACACGTCCTTTGAGACGTAATAATAATTTAGAAAATTTGGGTTGGACAAATTTGGTTAAATAATAATAAATTCAAAAAGGGAGAACTTAATTGGTAGAAAAAAAATTAATTAAGTTCTCCCTTTTCTTTAAAAAATATAAACTTTATTCTATTTTAATTTCACTCTATCGAGGATAGTTTTTATTATGATAACAAGCATTCCGTTTTTGTTTTCTATTTTATGGATTCCAACATTATCATGGATAAATTTTTCGAGCACATTCGTATTATTTGGATTATATTACGGATTTTTAACCACATTACCTATTAGTCCTTCTCAACTTTTGTCTCTGAGAGCTTTTCTATTAGAAGGAAACCTTAGCGGTATAGTAGCCATCAGTGGTTTAATTGTTGGGCAATTAATAATATTTTTATCAATCTATTATTCACCTATTTACGTAATTTTAATAAAACCCCATATATTAAGTTTGATTCTTTTATCCTATATCTTCTTTTATTGGTACAGAATAAAAGATCTTTTGAATTATCAATCCTTGAAACCAATAACTTCCTTTCAAGATACGCAAATTTTTCAATTATTTTTCGACAGTCTAATTTTTCAATTATTGAATCCGATTCTTTTACCAAGTCCTGTATTAGCAAGATCGTTAAATCTTTTCCTTTTTCGTCATAGTAATAATATATTATTCATGACAAGTACAATTTTAGGTTGGCTAATTGGCCAATATACTTTTATTAATTTAAGTAAATTACTTTTATATCGTATAGAATCTGATTCACCTATACTTTATCTTTTAGTTAAACGTATAATTCATCGAATTTTTAGTATTTTTATATTGAGTTTTTCTTTGTTACATTTAGGTCGAATTCCTGTTCCTTTTATTACAAAAAAAATAATTGATAACTTACAATTTAACTCATCGAAAAATGAAAATTCAATATTTTCCCGAAAATCATGGCCTAGTCTTTTTTTTGATTATCGTCGATGGAAAAGACCATTCAGATATATAGAAAATAGTCGATTTACTAATAAAAGTCTGATAAAAAAAAGAGTATCTCAATATTTTTTCAATTCATGTTTAAGTGATGGAAGACCAAGATTGTCTTTTACATATTTACCTAGTCTAGCAATTTTTGGAAAAAGTTTCGAGAAATATTTTAATTATTTAGAGTTTTTCCCAGAATGGATTAATAATAAAGTAAAAAAAAGAAAAAAAATATATATAAAATTTCAAGATCGAATACAATATCTCGATAATGGATTTACTATGACAGAAGTTATGGAAAAAAAAACGGGATTATTTAATTTGAAAGGAAAAATCTTTACTAAAATCTATGACCCTTTATTAACAGGACAGGGTCATGAAGCAATGATAATATCAAAATCACCTTGGTTTTTTACAGAAAAATTTGATAAATCTAAAAGAACACAAAAGCATCAATTTTTAATAGGACGAAACAATAAATTAAAATATTGGATTTCTAATCAATGGAAAAATTTGGAATATAAAAATTATCTATTGCCTTGGGAACCTTTAAGCCGAGATGCTCGTCGTATCCTTAGTTTACTTCTTGATAAATCAGAAAAAATAAAATCTGACAAAAATACAAAACAAGTCAATTTTTTTGATATAGATACAAAAAAAAACTCAAATGAAAAAAAAGCTAATTTACCAACCGGTAATATGCGTAAAAAATTTAATCGAAAATCAAATATTAATTGGGAACTTATCTTAAATCTTTCTCCTCGACAAAAAAATTTATATTTCAATTATTTAAAAATAGATGAATGGAATACACTCAAAAATTATTGGAAAAATTTATTTTCAAGTGACAAAACCAAAGTGAAAAATTTTTCTTTTTTCTTAACAAAAATATTAGGAATTGATAAAAATTTTTTATTTAGGGAAATGGAAAAAGAAATACCCCGATGGACACCCGATTTAAAAAACGATAAATTTGATGTTATAGCAATTGGAGTTACTGATATTAGGCAGAGAAAAGTTAAAAATTTGGGATATTTGATAAAAGGAAAAGATAAAAGAAGAAAAATTATAAGACGTTTTTCGCAACAATCTGATTTTCGTCGAAAATTAGTTAAAGGTTCGATGCGTGCTCGAAGACGAAAAACTTTGATATGGAAAATATTTCAGCTTAAAGTAAATTCTCCATTTTTTTTAAGAATGGTTAAAAAACCAACTTCTGTTCAAACTTATTCTGATGTACATAACATTTATGAATCAGTACAACCGACATTTAGTACTATTTCTGAGGAAAAAAAGAAAAAATTTTTCTTTAAAGAAAAAATTTCGTTATTTGAAAAAACAAAAGCAGATCGTCTTGCCATAGCAAATAGATGGGATTTTCCATTGGCTCAATGGGGAAGAAGTTGGTTACTTATAATACAATCCCATTTTAGAAAATATTTTGCATTACCTTTATTAGTAATATTAAAAAATATTAGTCGTTTTTTATTATTTCAAAAAACTGAATGGACTGAAGATTGGTTCGAATGGAATAAAGAAATTCATATAAGATGCACTTATGATGGTATCGAAGTTTCAAAAGAAGAATTACCAGAACAATGGCTAAGAGATGGTCTTCAAATAAAAATAATATATCCTTTTTATTTAAAAGCTTGGCATAAAATTAAATCTCCAAGTTTAAATTCGAGTAAAAAAAAATTTAATTATTGTTATTTAACTGCTTGGGGTTTTTTAACCGATTTACCTTTTGGTAATATAAAAAAACAACCTTCATTTTGGAAACCAATAAATAGAGAATTGAAAAAAAAAGGACAAAGAATTAAATTTTTTGGAAAAGTAAAAAAACTATTTATACAATTTTATATTATTAATTCAAAAATTTTTAATATTCAGTTTGAAAAATCTCCAACATTTAATTTATATGACTGGGATTCAAAAAAAGAATATATCGAAACCACTAGAAAAAATAGCCATAATATTGATAGATTATTAGCTGAAAACAATGAAAATATGGTTTTAGAAATACCAAAAAATTTCGATCAATATAAAACGATTTATATAAAAAATTTGGAAAAATTACTTACAAAGAAAAATCTGAAAGAAACGAAAATAGATGCTAACTACACTAATTATCGTTTCCATAAGAAATCTAAAAAGATACAACCAGTTAAACAATTGATTGAAATAAAACAAATGATTATTCGAATTTACAGAAAAATTATCGGATCGTTAAAAAAAGGATTTTCTGATTTAAATTTAAATATTCAAAGAATAAAGATCAATTATAGGATAAATATGGAGATTATAAAAAACTCGATTTTAAATCTTTTTAATAATTGAAATAAAAATAAATATTCAATTATTAATAATGAAATATCGGAAAAAAATTTTAAGTCAATCCCAATTAAATAATGATATCAATCTCTCAAGCGTATGTACTTAGAAGGATATGGGGAATAAAAACAAACAATAAATCTTATTTAAGATGTTTATCAAAATCTTGGACCTCCCATTTATTTATCAAAAAAAATTTCAAAATTTTTTTACACGAACAGGGAATAGTTGGTTATATAGAATTATTAAAATTTCAAGAAAAAAATTGGAAACAATGGTTAAAACATTTTAATCGATACAATTTATCCCCAAATGTTTGGTGTGCAATCGCGCCTCAACAATGGCGATTTAAAGTTTGTGAATATTGGAAAAAAGAACAAAATCAAGTTTTTAGTCCTAAAAAGATTAGCAATTTTAATAGTTATTGGCAAAGAGAAAAATTTTCTCTTTCTATTGTAAATTATTCATCAAAACGAATTGAAAAACGTAACAAATTATTAAAAAATAATTTTTTAATTTATAGTTATTTTGATTTAAATAAAAATTCATTAACTAATGAGTTTTTGAAATCGAAAGAAGAAAATTTATATAATATTAGTAAATATAAATTCTATAAAATTTATGACAAAAAAAATATTTTTTTCGAATATAATCTTTTACTCTGGCTTATCCCAGAATTTATAGAGCAAAGAGACATTGCATATAAATATAAAAAAATATTAAATTTGAATACTTCTGTTATAATAAAAAATAAAAATTTGAAAATACATCGAAACAAAGACTTACAAGAGACAGAACTTAATCAATCTATTCGTCAATGGAGGTGGAAATCAAAAAATTCGGAAAAACAATTTAAAAAATTGGGTAATATGGCGTCTCTTATGACATTTATGCAAAATCAAGATACGAAAGTATCTCTTTCAGAAAAAATGAGAAAAGACTTGGATTTGTTTCGTCTTTTTTTTCGGAGAAATAATAGTGTTAATCAATTAACAATAAATTCAGAACATCGTTTACCTCGATTCTTGGATGATGAAATTTTGATATACAAATTGATAAGTACATCATCAAATTTTAGAGAACGATTAAAAAAATTTTCATATTTACAAAATATTATTTATAAAAATAAAAGGAAAAAAAATACATCTTTTTTTAATTCGTTAAGTATTGAAGATCTTTTACTTTCAAAAGACCGTAGAGAGCTTAGGATATTGAATTCGTTATCTTTACCAAGAGAAAAATCTATAAAATCAAATAAAGATACTATAAACAAAATAAAAGAACGACCAAATCAAAAAATAAAAATGAATAAAAATAAAATAATTAAACGTTTTATTTGGTCCAGTTATAAATTCGAAGATTTAGCTTGTATGAATAGATTTTGGTTTAATACATTCAATGGAAGTCGTTTCAGTATGTTACGATTTCGTATATATCCTACCATATACTAAAATTATATATATAATTTTAGTATTTTTTATAATTATAATTGAATATTAGTTGATTGGGTTGTAAGGAGATAAAATTTATAAATTTTATCTCCTTACAACCCAATCAACTAATATTCAATTATAATTTTTTCTATTTCCAACTTATTTTAGGGAAAATAATTCTATGCTAATAAATAACTTTACCTCTCTTTCCTCCATTTCTAAAAAAACAGAAGGATCAATTGAATTCCAAATATTTCATTTAACTAACCGAATTCTAAAACTTACATATCATTTTAAAAAACATAGTAAAGACTATTCATCTCAAAGGGGTTTATGGAAAATTTTGAGCCAACGTAAGCGTCTTTTAATTTATTTATTCAAAACAAATTTAACAAGTTATCAAGATTTAACAAATCAATTAGGAATTCGTAAATTAAAAAGAAATTAATTTTTATTAATTATTAATCCAATTAATTAAGAGGAGAATAAAACATCAGCATGATTCTTTCTGAAAAAAAACCAATGATAATAAGTATGGGTCCTCATCATCCATCAATGCACGGTGTTTTACGACTCATTATTACTCTCGACGGAGAAAATGTTTCAGATTGTGAACCTGTATTAGGTTATTTACATAGAGGAATGGAGAAAATTGCTGAGAATCGAACAGTCGTTCAATATCTTCCTTACGTAACAAGATGGGATTATTTAGCTACAATGTTCACAGAAGCTATTACAGTTAATGGACCAGAAAAATTAACTAATATTCAAGTACCTAAAAGAGCCAGTTATATAAGAGTTATAATGTTAGAACTAAGTCGTATTGCATCCCATTTGTTATGGCTTGGCCCCTTCATGGCTGATATTGGTGCACAAACCCCCTTTTTTTTTATTTTCCGAGAAAGAGAAATGATATATGATTTATTTGAAGCTGCTACTGGTATGCGAATGATGCATAATTATTTTCGTGTTGGTGGGGTTGCTGTAGATTTACCTTATGGGTGGATAGACAAATGTTTAGATTTTTGTGATTATTTTTTACCAAAAATTATTGAATATGAAAAACTTATAACAAATAATCCAATTTTTTTAAAACGAGTAGAAGGAGTAGGCATTATTAATAGAGACGAAGCTATAAATTGGGGTTTATCAGGACCTATGCTACGAGCATCAGGAATCCAATGGGATCTTCGAAAAGTAGATCATTATGAATGTTATGATGAATTGGATTGGCACATTCAATGGCAAAAAGAAGGAGATTCACTAGCTCGTTATTTAGTAAGAATTGGGGAAATGAAAGAATCTACGAAAATAATCCAACAAGCTTTAAAATCAATTCCCGGAGGACCTTACGAAAATTTGGAAGCTCGACGAATGAATAAACAAAAAAATTTAGAGTGGAATTCTTTTGAATATCAATTCATTAGTAAAAAACCTTCTCCAACCTTTAAATTACCTAAACAAGAACATTATGTAAGGTTAGAAGCTCCTAAAGGAGAATTAGGAATTTTCCTAATAGGAGATGATAGTGTATTTCCGTGGAGACTTAAAATTAGACCACCTGGTTTTATAAATTTACAAATTCTTTCTCAACTAGTTAGAGGTATGAAATTAGCCGATATTATGACAATTTTAGGTAGTATAGACATTATAATGGGAGAGGTTGATCGTTAGAATGATTTTAAAAATAAATTTAGAGCAACGGGCTATCCAATTTTATTCTACATTAGGATTTTACCAAGAATTATTTCGTTTTATACAAGTAATCATTTCTATTTTAACTCTTATGCTAGGAGTTACTATGGGAGTTTTAGTGATTGTATGGCTCGAAAGAAAAATATCTGCAGCAATACAACAACGGATTGGACCTGAATACGCTGGTCCTTTAGGAATTATTCAAGCTTTAGCAGACGGTGCAAAACTCTTTCTAAAAGAAAACAGCTTTCCATCAAAAGGTAATTTTAGTTTATTCAATATTGGACCGATTTTAGTTATTGTACCAGTCTTTTTAAGTTTCTTAGTAATACCTTTCGAATACAATATAATTTTAGCTAATTTTAGTATAGGGGTTTTTTTCTGGATCGCTGTTTCTAGCATTGTTCCTTTAGGACTTCTTATGGCTGGATATGGATCTAATAATAAATATTCTTTTTTAGGTGGTTTACGAGCAGCTGCTCAATCTATTAGTTATGAAATTCCTTTAGCTTTAAGTGTTTTATCTGTAGCTCTACGTGTGATTCGTATAGATCTAACTTATTAATTAAAATCTTTTAATTGATAATTTTACAGTATCTAAAACTGGATAATCATATGGGTAGAATTAAACAGTAAAGTTCTTTTTTTACAGTAGAAAAATTTAAACCCATCCTCTTTGTACAAGAGTGAAAGCTTTGTACAATTAATAAAATTGTGAATTTCCGGGTAAAAAATAAGCCATATATGCCTGAAAGCGGGAAACAAAAAGTAGAAAAATTTGATTAAGCAAACATTGGGGATAATAAAAACCGAAATGCATAAAAAGTCAGTATAAAAACATATATATTAAAAGTGAAGGACTTTACATTAGTAGAGATGTTTAAGCAGTACTTCTTTCTTAAAAAACTATGTTAAGCATATTATCCCCATTTACTAGACAAATGATTATCTGGAACGAAGTAATTTTTTTACAGTTCTCGAATGAAAAAATAATTCAAATATTTTTGAGATTTTGAGTTAGTGCTAGCAAAAAACTGTAAAAATTGAGATAGATTCAAAAGCGTTTTTTTTAAATAGCAGACAGAATCTCGTTAGTAAATAAATAGTAATATATTTTTATATTTTAATAACTGCCGAGGAGCCGTATGAAATAAAAAATTTCACGTACGGTTTTGAAATAGAGATATCAATAGTAATATTGATATCGACTATAATTATCGAATAGTCTAAGTACGATTGATATAATTGAAGCCCAGTCAAAATATGGGTTTTGGAGTTGGAATTTATGGCGTCAACCTATTGGTTTTATAGTTTTTTTCATTGCTTCTTTAGCAGAATGTGAAAGATTACCTTTTGATTTACCGGAAGCAGAAGAGGAACTAATTGCAGGTTATCAAACTGAATATTCAGGTATAAAATTCGCATTATTTTATCTTGCTTCTTATTTAAATTTATTAGTTTCTGCATTGTTCGTAACAATTTTGTATTTAGGAGGCTGGTATTTTCCCAGTCCATTTTTTATATCTATAAATTTTTTTGAATGGAATCCGATTATTAATGGAATTAGCCAAGTTATCAATATATTAATAGGAATAATTATTACAATAGTTAAAGCTTATTCATTTGTATTTATAGCTATAATGACAAGATGGACTTTACCAAGAATACGAATAGATCAATTATTAAATCTTGGTTGGAAATTTTTATTACCTATTGCTTTGGGTAATTTATTATTGACAGCTTCTTTTCAACTTCTTTTATTGTAATTAATTATTCAAGTAAGATGTTTGATCCAAATTAAACTCTAAACTGTAAATTGACAAAAAATAAATAATAAATTTTATTAAAGATGAGGATTTTTTCAATATGTTTTCTACGGTAAATGGGTTTAAAAATTATAGTAAACAAGCGATACAAGCTGCTAGATACATTGGCCAAGGTTTTATGGTTACGCTAGATCACATGAATCGTTTACCTATGACTATTCAATATCCTTATGAAAAATTAATACCATCTGAGCGATTTCGAGGCCGGATTCACTTCGAATTTGACAAATGCATTGCTTGCGAAGTTTGTGTACGTGTATGTCCAATAAATTTACCCGTTGTTGATTGGGAATTGAGAAAAACTATGAAGAAGAAACAATTAAAAAATTATAGTATTGATTTTGGAATTTGTATATTTTGTGGAAACTGTGTTGAATATTGTCCCACGAATTGTTTATCAATGACTGAAGAATATGAACTTTCAACTTATGATCGTCATGAATTAAATTATGATCAAATAGCATTAGGACGTTTACCTTTGTCAGTAATTGAAGATTCTACAATAAAAGTTGTTCCAAATTTAACAACTTTATCTAAAAAATTGATAGAAGGACATTCCATTTTGAGAAATGTAACTAACTCTTCAAATTAAATTTTATTAATATATAGTGAATTTTTTTGATTTATAATTGTGCAATATATGAAAATACCCGAATCATTTTCTGAGATTATTTTTTTTTTCCTCGAATTCAATATTCTACTAGCAAGTTTAGGTGTTGTTTTACTTACCGATATAGTTTATTCTGCTTTTTTGTTAGGATTTGTTTTTGCCTGTGTATCTCTATTATACCTATTATTGGATTCTGATTTTGTTGCTGCAGCACAAATTTTAATTTATGTCGGAGCTGTAAATGTTTTAATTGTATTTGCAGTGATGTTAATAAATAAAAAACAATCAGATAATTTTTTGTTTTTTTGGACCCTAGGTGATGCAATTACTTCTGGTATTTGTATTAGTATGTTTTTGTTATTAAGTAATGCTATTTCAAAAACATCATGGTCAAAAATTTACTTGATTACAGAATCAAATAAAAATGGAAACTTAATTATAACAGATAATATTCGGCGTATTGGATCAGAATTTCTAACCGAATTTATTATTCCATTTGAACTCATATCAATAATTCTTTTAATTTCTTTAATAGGTGCTATTGTATTAGCTCGTGGAGAACAAGTAATAAATTTTGAAGAAGACTTGAAATGAAGGAAAAAATTAAATTTAATTTTTCCTTCATTTCAAGTCTAGAGATTCTTTTAAGTCTCGTAATTTCAACAATAAAAAAAATCAAATTTTCTAAGGATTTATATGCTCGAACATATTCTTAATTTAAGTGCTTTTTTATTTTGTATTGGTATTTTCGGATTAATAACGAGTAGAAATATGGTTAGAGCACTTATGTGTCTGGAATTAGTTCTTAATGCTGTTAATATAAATTTAGTAACTTTTTCTAACTTTCTCGATAAATTACAAGTAAAAGGAGAAATTTTTTCGATTTTTATAATATCCATAGCAGCAGCTGAAGCTACTATCGGATTGGCAATTGTTTTAGCTATCTATCGTAATAGAAAGTCAACTCGTATTGATCAATTCAATTTGTTAAAATGGTAATGATTTCGTTACAATATCACAAATTTGATTGAGTTTTTAATTTAATTAATTATTTTCACTATCTAACGAAGAATCTTTTTCTGTTCAAATCAAATATAAAATCAAATAGGGTATAAAGGAAACTTTATTTCAGTTTTTCATTTAATTTAAGTTCACTAATATCTCATAGGAGTTAAAAAATCGAATGTCACATTCAGTCAAAATTTATGATACATGCATTGGTTGCACCCAATGTGCAGTAGCTTGTCCAACAGATGTGTTAGAAATGGTACCTTGGGACGGATGTAAAGCTAAACAAATAGCATCTGCTCCTAGAACAGAAGATTGTGTAGGTTGTAAAAGATGTGAAACTGCTTGTCCAACAGATTTTTTAAGTGTAAGAGTTTATCTTGATATAGAAACAACTCGTAGTTTGGGTCTAGCATATTAATTTTTAATATTATTAAAGTAAAATACTTTGCATCTTTTTATAATAAGAACTTATAACTTAAGTTATAGGTTCTTATTATAAAAAGATTTTTTCTATTGATATTATGAACCATTTTCCTTGGCTAACTCTAATTGTTCTTTTTCCAATATCCGCTGGTTTACTTATTCCTTTTTTTTCTTCGAAAGGAAATAGAATTATTCGATGGTATACCCTAGGAGTTTGTCTTTTGGAATTTCTTATAATAACTTATATTTTTTGTTATCAATATCAATTCACTAATAATTCTATCCAATTAAAAGAAGATTATAATTGGATTAATTTTCTGGATTTCCATTGGAGATTAGGCATTGACGGATTTTCCACTGGACTTATTTTGCTAACGGGATTTATAACTACTTTGGCTACGCTGGCTGCTTGGCCTGTTACAAGAAATTCGCGATTATTTTATTTTTCAATGCTAGCAATGTACAGTGGGCAAATAGGGTTATTTGCTTCTCAAGATAGTTTACTTTTTTTTTTTATGTGGGAATTAGAGTTACTTCCTGTTTATTTATTATTAATTATTTGGGGAGGAAAACGTCGCCTATATGCAGCTACTAAATTCATTTTATATACCGCTGGTAGTTCCATTTTTATTTTGATAGGAGCTTTAATTATGGCTTTTTATCAATCTGATGTTTCAACTTTTAATTTTCAGACTTTAATTGGTAAAAATTATCCTTTAGAATTAGAAATAATAATTTATTCAAGCTTTTTACTAGCATATTCTGTTAAATTGCCAATTCTTCCGTTCCATACGTGGTTGCCAGATACTCATGGTGAAGCACATTATAGTACATGTATGCTTCTCGCAGGGATTCTTTTAAAAATGGGGGGGTATGGATTAGTCAGAATTAATATGGAATTATTACCCCGAGCTCATTGTTTGTTTGCTCCATGGTTAGTCGGTGTGGGAACAATTCAAATTGTTTATGCGGCTTCAATCTGTTTAAGTCAACGAAATTTGAAAAGAAGAATTGCTTATTCTTCCGTGTCTCATATGGGTTTTGTACTTATTGGAATTGGATCCATAACAAATATAGGTCTTAATGGTGCTATATTACAAATGATTTCTCATGGTTTAATTGGCGCTTCATTATTTTTTTTATCAGGAATAAGTTATGACAGAACACGTACTCTTTTTCTTGATAAAATGGGTGGAGTAGCCACTTCGATGCCAAAAATATTTGCTTTATTTACAAGTTCTTCCTTGGCTTCATCCGCATTACCTGGTACAAGTGGTTTTGTAGCAGAATTAATGATTTTTTTAGCAATAGTTAATAATCCGAACTATTCAGTTATCTTTAAAATTATTATTGTTTCAATTCAGGGAATTGGAATAATTTTAACTCCTATTTATTTATTATCCATGTTGCGGCAAATGTTTTATGGATATAAATTCCCTAATATTTCAATTCCATATTTTATAGATGCCGGACCACGAGAAATTTTTATCTCAATTTGTTTATTTATTCCTATTATATGTATTGGTATTTACCCCAATATCGTTTTATCTGTCTGGGATTCTAAAACAGAGTATTTGTTTTCACAAAATTTTTTCCAAAATTCATGATTTTATACTATATTTATTTTAATTCATAACTTTTTTTCAAGTTCATATAGTTCAATATATACATGAGTTTGATAATGTTACTACTAATTTTCTGTTTTTTTTAATATCAAATAATTAAATATTAATTATTTGATATTAAAAAAAAATTTTACAATAGCCAACCATAACTATGTAAACCCTTTCCTAATAAATTAACTCCTAAATAACAAATCCAAATTATGAAAAAACCTAAAGAGGCTATAACGGCTGATTGTTTTGTTCGCCAACCCTTAATCATTCGAGTATGTAAATACGCAGCAAAAAGTAACCAGGTAATTAAAGCCCAAGTTTCTTTTGGATCCCAACTCCAATAGGAACCCCAAGATTCGTTAGCCCAAACAGCTCCGGAAAGAATACCTATAGTTAGAAGAGGAAAACCTAAACTAATAAGTCTATAACTATAATTGTCTAATTCATTAATTAGTTGCCATTTTCGAAAATTTATAAAACATAATATTTTTCTTGATTCATCATAAGTATCATTATTTATTATTTGTAATTTGTTATATTCTTTTGAATAATCAAAAAAGAAATTTGTATTATATCCCATTGTCGAAAAATTTTTTTGTTTGGTTGCTACAATAATCCATAAAGTTATAGCTAATAAAGATCCACATAAAAGTGCAGAATAACTTAATATCATTGTAGTTACATGCATCATTAACCAATGAGATTGTAAAGCGGGAACTAAAGGAATCGATTGTTGCATATCTTTAGGAAGACCCAAAGTTGCAAATCCGTGAGCGAGCATTGCGCTGGGAGCGGTTATTATACTTAACCAACTATTTTTTTTACTTTTAGTTTCTAAAATTGAATGAATTAATGTTAAAGCCCATGAAAGAAACATTGATGATTCGTATAAATTACTTAAAGGAAAATGTTTCGAAATAATCCATCGAATTGAAAGAAAAATTGTTAGAAATAAAAAAGAAATTATCATACCTATTTTTCCCATAATATTTAGCGTTTTATCATTTATATATATAAATTTAGTCCAATATATAAGAGTAACGAAAAAAAGTAGAAAAAAAGATGTATGAGCCAAAATTTGTTCCAAAATTGTAAATGTCGTAATTAAAAATTCGAAAGTTTTTAATAAATTGTGTAACAGAATTGATTAAATGAAAAAGGTATAATCTATATATATATATTATAAAGGAATAGTTGAAAAAAATATACTTAAATTTTTTTGTAGTGGGAAAAATATTTTTAATGCCGCTACTCGGATTCGAACCGAGATGCTTTAGCACTGCTTCCTAAGAGCAGCGTGTCTACCAATTTCACCATAGCGGCTTTAGTAAAAAAATATTATCAAATTTTATATTAATAAACAATATCTTATTTTTTGAGGAATATTTTTACAAAGTGGATCAACAAACGGAGTATATCACAGTTTGGTAGTGTACCATCTTGGGGTGATGGAAGTCTTGGGTTCGAATCCCATTACTTCGAATAAGATTGATTCAATATAAATTTATATTGAATCAATCTTAATTCTATTTATGTAAAAATACTATTTATTAAAAATTTTTAATTTATATTTTTATTTCTATTATTTTTCATTGCGTGATACAGATTCAGATGAATTGACTAATTCACGATTTATTGCATAATAAAAACTTTTAGAACGATTTGTTAAAATGGATTTAGCTAAAGAAAGAGCTTTTAATGCTGTTTGATTAGTTTTACTTGTCCATATATTTTTGCGAATTTTTGTTTTAGATTTCGAGGTACGTTTTTTTGGAACTGCCATGGTAATAATATCTCATTTTTAGTAATAAATAATAAAATAGGAAGATTTTGTATAGTCCTATTTATTGACTGTGAAATAAAAAAAGAAAAGTTTTTCTATTATAAAATTTTTTATTTAATGATATTTTTGCATTTTTAATTGATTTCTTGTTCATTAAAAAAAATAGAATCAACTAAAAATCGAGTTGATTTTTGTCGATGTCCTAATTTACGTCGTATCTTTTTTTTTGCGATCATTTTGTAAATTGTAATTTTTTTTTCAAGACAAGGATGAAGAATTCTACCTCTAACTATTCCACCTTTTACCCATGGATGCCCAATATTTATATCAGATTCTCGACGAATCATTAATACACGGTAAATTAATATTTTTGTATTTTGTTTTAAATTCGTTGGTTTTATTGAAGCAAAATGACGAATATTATAAAACCTTCCAGGTTCTACTCGGAGTTGTTGACCTCCGATTTCAATTACTGCATATGTATTCATTAGATTCTAATTTTTAAATAAATTTATTTAATTGATTATAATGGAATATTTTTGATATTAGAGTTTTAAAGTTTAATATCAAAAATATTTTCTTTTAGTTTAAGAAACAAAAGATATAATAATAATACTATTATTTGAATTTTATAATTTTGAATTTTATGATATTTTTATATCATTTATGAAAAATTATAACAAAAATAATATATATATATATATTATATCTTCATAAGTTTTTTTGACTTAATTTATTATGATACTAAATCATTAAATTATACTTCATAAAAAATGTGATGAATTTTTTTTATTTAATTAAGAAACCATTATGGAAATTTTATCTCAAAATATTTGGCTTGTCCCTTCGTTTCCATTTATATCTTCTATTATACTAGGATTGGTTTCATTTTTTTTTCCGAGTTCTATTAAAAGTATTCGTCGTAATTGTTTTTTTATTAGTGTATCATTCCTAATTATAGCTATGTTTATTTCTGCTTATTTCTTTTGGCAACAAATAACAGGAAATCCAATTTATCAATTTTTTTGGTCCTGGATTATTAATAAAAATGTTATCCTAGAAATAGGTTATCTGATTGATCCATTAACATCTATTATGTTGATTCTTGTAACTACAATCGGAGTTATAGTTATGATTTATAGTGATAGTTATATGTTTTATGATCAAGGATATATAAGATTTTTTTGTTATTTAAGTCTTTTTACCGCATCCATGTTAGGATTAGTTATTAGTCCGAATTTAATACAGATATATATTTTCTGGGAGTTAGTAGGTATGTGCTCTTATTTATTAATAGGTTTTTGGTTCACTAGGCCAAGTGCAGCTAATGCTTGTCAAAAAGCTTTTATTACAAATCGCATAGGAGATTTTGGTTTATTATTAGGCATTTTAGGTTTTTATTGGATAACAGGTAGTTTTGATTTTCAAGAATTATCTAAACGATTTTTTGAATTACTTAATGATAATAAGATTAATGATGTTTTTGCTAATTCATGTGCTATTCTTCTTTTTTTAGGTCCAGTTGCAAAATCTGCACAATTTCCACTTCATGTATGGTTGCCAGATGCGATGGAAGGACCTACCCCTATTTCTGCTCTTATTCATGCTGCAACCATGGTTGCAGCAGGTATTTTTCTTGTTGCCCGAATGTATCCTCTTTTTGAAATGTTACCTTTTGTTATGAATTTAATGACATGGGTAGGTGCAATTACAGCTTTGTTAGGAGCTAGTTTTGCTTTGACTCAGAGAGATTTGAAAAAAGGTTTAGCATATTCCACAATGTCTCAATTGGGATATATGATGTTATCTTTAGGTATAGGATCTTATAAAGCTGGTTTATTTCACCTTATTACACATGCTTATTCTAAAGCGTTATTATTTCTGGGGTCTGGTTCTGTCATTCATTCTATAGAACCTATAGTAGGTTATCATCCCACTAAAAGTCAAAATATGAGCTTTATGGGTGGTTTACGGAAATATATGCCAATTACTGCAGTTACTTTTCTTTTTGGAACACTGTCTCTATGCGGTATCCCGCCTTTTGCTTGTTTTTGGTCTAAAGATGAAATTCTTGTTGATAGTTTGTTTTCTTCACCTTTTCTAGGATTTATAGCTTTTTTAACAGCTGGATTAACAGCTTTTTATATGTTTCGTATATATCTTTTAACTTTTGAAGGCGATTTCAGAGGTAATTTATCTAATGAATATCAATTTTATTCCTTTATTTCAATTTGGGGTAAACCTTTGTTTGGTGAAAATGAAACAAAAAAAACTACATCTAATTATGAGAAAATAAATAAAAAGATTTTGTATCCAAAAGAATCCGATAAAATTATGTTGTTATCATTACTTATATTGACAATACCTACTTTGTTCATAGGATTTATAGGAGGACCTTTTCAAGAACAAATTGGTTTTAAT